TCTTTCAAGAACGATCAAAATATTAGTAGGGGCGGATGTAGCCAAGTGGATCAAGGCAGTGGATTGTGAATCCACCATGCGCGGGTTCAATTCCCGTCGTTCGCCCAACCCGTGGCCTACTATTATGATTTGTGATATAATATTATAAGGTGATATAATAATTTAGAAGTATATTCATTTTTTATGATTTGTGATATAATATTATAAGGTGATATAATAATTTAGAAGTATATTCATTTTTTATGATTTGTGATATAATATTATAAGGTGATATAATAATTTAGAAGTATATTCATTTTTTATGATTTGTGATATAATATTATAAGGTGATATAATAATTTAGAAGTATATTCATTTTTTATGATTTGTGATATAATATTATAAGGTGATATAATAATTTAGAAGTATATTCATTTTTCAACAATAACCAAATTCCAATTGAAATCAAATCTTTATCATAAAGCAATCTTATTTTCATTGTGATAAATGCATATTAAGAAAGCAATCTTATTTTTAATATCCCAGAATTATTCTGGGAAGGAGGTATCAAAAAATGTTAGGACGATCCAAAGCTTTTATTTTCGAATTAAGAGAGATATTGAGAGAGAGCAAAAATTTTCGCTATTTGTTAGATTCATGGACCCAATTCAATTCAGTAGGATCTTTGATTCACATTTTTTTCCACCAAGAACGTTTTATAAAACTTTTTGACCCCCGAATTTGGAGTATTCTACTTTCACGCAATTCACAGGGTTCAACAAGCAATCGAGATTTCAGGATCAGGGGTGTAATACTCTTTGTAGTAGTGGTCCTTATCTATCGTATTAACAATCGAAATATGGTCGAAAGCAAAAATCTCTATTTGATAGGGCTTTTTCCTATACCTATGAATTCCATTGGGCCCAGAAACGAGACATTGGAAGAATCCGTTGGGTCTTCCAATATCAATAGGTTGATTGTTTCGCTCCTCTCTCTTCCAAAAGGAAAAAAGATCTCTGAGAGTTGTTTCCTGAATCCGAAAGGGAGTACTCGGGTTCTCCCAATAACTAAAAAGCGTAGCATGCCTAAATCTAACTGGGGTTCGCGGTGGTGGAGGAACTGGATCGGAAAAAAGAGGGACTCTAGCCAATTGAAAGGATCTTCTGATCAATCCAGAGATCCTTTGGATTCCATTAGTAATGAGGATTCGGAATATCACCCATTGATCAATCAAAGAGAGATTCAACAACTAAAAGAAAGATCGATTCTTTGGGATCCTTCCTTTCTTCAAACGGA